AGGTCTAGTGATCTCGATCCAACTCAAAAATATAGGCATTTGTGGGTTCAATGCGAAAATTGTTATGAATTAAATTATAAGAAATTTTTGAAATCAAAAATGAATATTTGTGAACAATGTGGATATCATTTGAAAATGAGTAGTTCAGAAAGAATCGAAGTTTTGATCGACCCCGGTACTTGGGATCCTATGGATGAAGACATGGTCTCTCTGGATCCCATTGGATTTCATTCGGAGGAGGAACCTTATAAAGATCGTATTGATTCTTATCAAAGAAAGACAGGATTAACTGAGGCTGTTCAAACAGGCGTAGGTCAACTAAATGGTATTCCCGTAGCAATTGGGGTTATGGATTTTCAGTTTATGGGGGGTAGTATGGGATCCGTAGTGGGGGAGAAAATCACCCGTTTGATTGAGTACGCTACCAATCAATTTCTACCTCTTATTATAGTGTGCGCTTCGGGGGGGGCGCGCATGCAAGAGGGAAGTTTGAGCTTGATGCAAATGGCTAAAATATCGTCTGCCTTATATGATTATCAATCAAATAAAAAGTTATTGTATGTATCAATCCTTACATCTCCCACTACTGGTGGGGTAACAGCGAGTTTTGGTATGTTGGGAGATATTATTATTGCCGAACCAAATTCCTACATTGCATTTGCGGGTAAAAGAGTAATTGAGCAAACATTGAATAAAACAGTACCCGAAGGTTCACAAGCGGCTGAATATTTATTCCAAAAGGGCTTATTCGACCTGATCGTCCCGCGTAATCTTTTAAAAAGCGTTCTAGGCGAGTTATTTAAACTCCACGCCTTCTTTCCTTTGAATTCCAATTCAATTAAGTAGAGCGCACTAAGTTTAATTATTTTATTTGGAGCAAACAAGTAGTTAGCTTATCGGAATCAAAGTAACTAAGAATGGAGTTTTCTTTGGTGACCTAAGATCTAATTGTAGAAAGAATCAAAAGTTGCAGATAACTCTTCTTTTTATCTAGATTTCCGATTACTAATTAAGAAGTCTCTATTAACAAGATGAAAATGAGAGTTCTTACTTTCGTGAAATTAGGCAAATAAAACGCATTTTGTCTTACGTATAGAATCAAATTCAATTCAAATATAGAAAAAATAGATATATAGGTTTGTATCTTTCTTGATCTCCCGAAAATCCCATTTTCACTAAAAATCCGGGTTGTGTGGCATTCTAATGAATCTTTCGATAATTTGTAAGAAACTCTTTCTTTATTAAATTCGAAGACAAGAACAAAACACAAAGAAATGAAGAAAAATAATAAAATGGATTATCATATGTATCTTTCGTGTAGATAGATGAATAAGTCCATTTATTTAGTTCTACATTCCTTGGACTTATTCTATATACTCACTTACATACTTATATCTCTACTAAGATATCTCTAATAAGAATTTTCAAATTGAATTAATTAATAATAACTACGAATTCATAATAATTACAATTATGAATTATAATTAGTATAAATAAAAAATACGATATAAAAAAAAATAAGAACAGGTACAAATAGTAAATTGAGGTACCCCATTTTATGACAACTTTCCATTTTCCCTCTATTTTTGTGCCTTTAGTAGGCCTAGTATTTCCGGCAATTGCAATGGCTTCTTTATTTCTTCATGTTCAAAAAAACAAGATTGTTTAGATCTAAGGGGACCCAATCTCATCCGTTTTTTTTTGAAACTTAGACTTGTAGCATAACACAGATATTTATTTCGGGAACTACGGTAGAACGTGTGATTTCCGCCGAACATAAAGGAAAAGCTCTTATGCCTGCAGAAAATGATCTATGGGTAACTGAATTCTAGCTAGTTTCAAATAGATCAGGATCGCTGGATGCTTACAATGTAAAGTTCGCGGATCTGTATGTATATCAATATGTATCATATAAGGGGTATGTTATTATTTTAGATCTAACCAATTTGATGAATTACTCCTAAAGGTTCCCATCAAACTAGCACTAGTTTGATGGGAATTCATTCGGAAACAAAAAAAGTAAAGTCAAAACCATTTGGGGTATTCTTTCAATTCCAATAAAATGCAATCGGATCAAGTATGAGTTGGCGATCAGAACATATATGGATAGAACTTATAGCGGGGTCTCGAAAACTAAGTAATTTTTGCTGGGCTCTTATCGTTTTTTTAGGTTCATTAGGATTCTTATTGGTTGGAACTTCGAGTTATCTTGGTAGAAATTTGATATCTTTTGTTCCGTCTCAGCAAATCATTTTTTTTCCACAAGGGATCGTGATGTCTTTCTACGGGATCGCGGGTCTCTTTATTAGTTCCTATTTGTGGTGCACAATTTCCTGGAATGTAGGTAGTGGTTATGATCGATTCGATAGAAAGGAGGGAATGGTGTGTATTTTTCGTTGGGGATTTCCTGGAAAAAATCGTCGCATATTCCTCCGCTTCCTTATAAAAGATATTCAATGCGTTCGAATAGAAGTTAAAGAGGGTATTTATGCTCGTCGTGTCCTTTATATGGACATCAGAGGCTGGGGGGCTATTCCGTTGACCCGTACTGATGAGAATTTGACTCCACGAGAAATTGAACAAAAAGCCGCGGAATTGGCCTATTTCTTGCGCGTACCAATTGAAGTCTTTTGAGAAAGGGAACTGGGCTGAAGAACGAATGCTTTCTCAGCAGGAGGAAAAAATGCAAGAATCCTGCTTTTTCTATAACTAAGTGATACTTTAGATGTACATAAATCATATCTTGTAAATTATTTTCTTTTTGTCAAAAGACCTTTTTTTATCCTTCCGTTTGTGTTCTTTACTACCCAATAAAATCAATAGTGGGTTTTCTTAATAATGATAACTGGCTCATTTCTGTCTTGTTTTGCCGCTCATTTTTTTGATCATCACAATATCTTTCTCTCAATTATTCTATTCTTGACTATGGGGAATCGTTGGAATTTTTTCGAAATATTGGATATTTTAATAGAAGGGGAATTCTTTCGTCTCAAAATCTCAATAATATTGATTCCTTAAAGGACTTCTTTTGGTCATTCATCGAAAGGAGACACTTGTTTGGAATTTGATGAATCGAGATATCTGGAAACATGATTTTGTATTATTTCTTCATTGGAATTCGAAGTGGAGTCTTAGTCTATTTATATATTCTTTCTAGATTCAAACAAAATCACAAAGAAAATAGATTCATACCTTGTCTAGAACGCATGTTTGAAAGAAATATTCAATCACATACAGTCGACAAATGACGCGGGTTAATTAAAAATTCACAGGTGAAAAATGGCAAAAAAGAAAGCATTCACTCCTCTTTTGTATCTTGGATCTATAGTATTTTTGCCCTGGTGGATTTCTCTCTCATTTACTAAAAGTATGGAATCTTGGGTTACTAATTGGTCGAATACCGGGCAATCCGAAATTTTTTTGAATGATATTCAAGAAAAAAGTATTCTAGAAAAGTTCATAGAATTAGAGGAAATCCTCTTCTTGGAAGAAATGATCAAGGAATACTCAGAGACCCATCTACAAAAGCTTCCTATAGAAATCCACAAAGAAACGATCCAATTAATCAAGATACACAATGAGGATCGTATCCATACGATTTTGCACTTCTCGACAAATATAATCTGTTTTGTTATTCTAAGCGGTTATTCTATTTTAGGTAATGAACAACTTGTTATTCTTAATTCTTGGGCTCAAGAATTCCTATATAACTTAAGTGATACAGTAAAAGCTTTTTCGATTCTTTTATTAACCGATTTATGTATCGGATTTCATTCACCCCACGGTTGGGAACTAATGATTGGTTCTGCCTACAAAGATTTTGGATTTGGTCATAATGATCAAATTATATCTGGCCTTGTTTCCACTTTTCCAGTTATTCTTGATACTATTTTTAAATATTGGATTTTTCGTTATTTAAATCGTGTATCTCCGTCACTTGTAGTTATTTATCATTCAATGAATGATTGATAAATGATTCGCCGGCATTAATCCAATTAGAATGTTTCTTACTTTTTAGTTCTACATAAGTATTAAAAACGTTCTATCCGGGGGATTTTCATACTTTTCATCCTATAGTATTCTAGTAAAAGGATTCCAATAAATAGCAGAATCGTGGATAGGGAACTATACTAGCGACCTACCCAACTTATTGTAGAAATTTTCGCATCAATGATTAGACCATGCAGACTAGAAATACTTTTTCCTGGGTAAAGGACCATATTACGCGATCTATTTCTGTATCGCTCATGATATATATCATAACTCGGACATCCATTTCAAGTGCATATCCTGTTTTTGCGCAGCAGGGTTATGAAAATCCACGAGAAGCAACTGGGCGTATTGTATGTGCCAATTGCCATTTAGCTAATAAGCCCGTGGATATTGAGGTTCCACAAGCGGTACTTCCTGATACTGTATTTGAGGCAGTTGTTCGAATTCCTTATGATAAGCAAGTGAAACAAGTTCTTGCTAATGGTAAGAAAGGGGGTTTGAACGTGGGGGCTGTTCTTATTTTACCGGAGGGGTTTGAATTAGCTCCTTCCGATCGTATTTCTCCCGAGATGAAAGAAAAGATAGGCAATTTGTCTTTTCAGAGCTATCGCCCTAATAAAAAAAATATTCTTGTGATAGGGCCTGTCCCTGGTCAGAAATATAGTGAAATCACCTTTCCTATTCTTTCCCCCGACCCCGCTACTAAGAAAGATGTTCACTTCTTAAAATATCCTATATACGTAGGGGGGAATAGGGGAAGGGGTCAGATTTATCCCGACGGAAGCAAGAGTAACAATACAGTTTATAATGCTACAGGAGCGGGTATAATAAGTAAAATCATACGAAAAGAAAAAGGGGGGTATGAAATAACCATAACAGATCCGTCGGATACACGTCAAGTGGTTGATATTATCCCTCCAGGACCAGAAGTTCTTGTTTCAGAGGGTGAATCCATCCAATTTGATCAGCCATTAACGAGTAATCCTAATGTGGGGGGATTTGGTCAG